TGAAATTCCAATGACCGTTGGATATGATTCGATCAGGTCCTGAATAATCAAGAACCCCCCCCTTTTTACCGTAAGGATTCGAACTAAACAATTTGTGTCTCACTTGATCATTAGTCACGGAGAGGTCAGAAATAGATCTCCGTTCAACAGAATGAACATTCATTTGATCTTGATCCTTGTGGAGCGAAAAAGGCACTATACTGGATCTGCACAGAGCTCCTGATAATATCCATAAATGACTTGTTTTGGGTAAGAGATGAACATTACCATATTTATATTCAGGTGCATGGTACACATCGGTACTCCAGTGCATTTCTCCCTCTGAGTCAGAATAAATATGTTTTCGAACTTTCTCTTTAACTTTATTAAAATTGAAAGTGGATGTTCCAGCGCGAATCTCCGCAATCACTTGTTCTGATTCTACATATTGATCATTTTGAACTAAAAGAAAACTTTTGGGTGGAATATTCACATTATGTAGAATATCGTGACTCTCAATAGTTACATACAGGTCTATATAACATAGAAAAGCAGGATGCCCATGACGTGTACGTGTGGGATGAACCAAATCCTCATTGAATTTGATTTTTCCCTTAAAAGGGGCTCGTACATGTTCTGCAGTACCACCTGTGAATACTCCGCCGGTATGAAAAGTTCTTAATGTTAGTTGAGTCCCCGGTTCGCCGATTGATTGACCCGCAATAATACCTACTGCTTCTCCTAATTCGACCAGGTCGCCATGAGTGGGACTCTGACCATAACATAATCGACAGATCCAAGATATACTCCTGCAAAGAAAGGGGGTTCGAATATATATTGGTTGTGTTCGAAAGGTTATGAATCGAGTGACAAGTCCAACCCCAATATCTTTATTTTGAGCGGCAATGCAACGTGGGCCCATATATATATTGTATGCTAATACACGACCAATTAGTGTTTGGACCCAAATTCTTTCCGTCATCCCATTTCTAGGACTCGCGAAAATGCCTCGGGTAGTGCCACAATCTGTTCTACGTACAACAATGTGTTGAACTACTTCAACAAGTCTACGCGTGAGGTATCCAGCATCTGATGTTCGTACAGCAGTATCCACAACTCCTTTGCGGGCTCCGTAGCAGGAAATGATATATTCCGTTAAAGAAAGTCCTTCGCGTAAATTGCTTTGAATCGGTAAATCAATCATTTGTCCTTGGGGATCCGACATTAATCCTCTCATACCTACTAATTGGTGTACCTGAGATGCATTTCCTCTAGCTCCCGAAAAGGACATTATATGGACTGAATTAGAAGGATCAGTCATCCTAAAATTAGGATGCATTTCTTGTCTCAAATATTCACTTGTAGCATACCATATCTCAATGGATTGGCGTAATTTTTCTACTGTGTGTACATTCCCATAATGATGGTGCTTTTCTAAAATGAAACTTTGTTGTTCAGCATCTTGGACTAGCCACCCCTTAGAAGGTACTGTTAAAAGATCATCAATTCCTAATGAAATGGATGTAGCCGTGGCTTGCTGGAAACCCAGAGTCTTTACTTGATCCAGGGTGTGCGATGTATATGCCATTCCGAAGTGATCTATTAATCTGCTAATAAGTCGTTTCATGGCAGACCCATCTATCGCTTTATTGTAAAAGAACAGATCAGCCCATTCTGCCATAAGTACTTCTCTATTCCGCTGAGTAGGATTCGCCAATGGGTTTGAGTCAGTGATTCGAAGACCTCCTTTACTGGATCTCGATTCATGTAGAAATTAAGGAATTATGATTCCAGTTGAACCGGAGAGATCCAAATTCCCGCGGTATTACATAATTCCTTAGCTTAGGTACCGTATGAGTAGGCCTGACAAAACCCCTGTATGGCTTCTTCTATTTCTCGAGAAAAAGAAATATGACCAACAGTGGTTCGGGTGTATATACAAAGGGTTTGTTTTTTTATACGTCTTACTATTAGATAGTGCCCATAAATTTCATGATAGGTACCCAAAGATTCATATTGAACTTCGACAGGAACTTCTCTTGAGGCAATGACACGTTGATCTAGTCGCCACCGAAGCCACAAAGGACTATCTAAATTGATTCGTTTCTGCTGATAAACTATAAGTACATCATAGGAACTACAAAAATAGGGCTCTTTCTCTTTCGTAGTATATTTATACTTATAATCATTAACTGTTTCATTTTGATAGTTTATGCGATTCCATGGATTATACCTATTTGCACAAATACCTCGACGATTCCCGATCGTTAATACATAGAGTCCAATAAGCATATCTTGGGTTGGTACCGAAATGGGATCTCCAATAGCCGGAGAAAAGAGATTCATATGAGAAAACATAAGTAAACGAGCCTCCGCTTGCGCTTCCAAAGATAAAGGTACATGAACAGCCATTTGATCCCCATCAAAGTCTGCATTGAATCCTTTACGAACTAATGGATGTAAACAAATAGCACGTCCACCCCCTAAAATGGGCTGGAACGCCTGTATGCCTAATCTATGC